ATACAGTTGAAATCAAAAAATGAATCGGACAATTCATGAATTTTGAATAGATCATGGGGTAGCTAATGAAAGAAGTTGCTGTTGATAAATATGAAATTGGAAAAAAACTTTTCTTCCTATGGAACCACCAGGCGGTCATACCTGTACTACAATTAAGATGAATGGCTCGCTACTTAATTCGGTTTTTGGTCAAGAATAAGATTCCGTAGGAGGGATGGCTGAGTGGTTCAAGGCGTAGCATTGGAACTGCTATGTGAACTTTTGTTTACCGAGGGTTCGAATCCCTCTCTCTCCTTTTCTTTTCATTTATCAACGTTACGTATCAAATCAAATAATAATTGATATCATTATTCTAACAGTCCTTATTTGATAGAGATTCTCTATCCCTAATTAGAGCCTGTGATACGTAAAATACAAATAGAAATATTGTATTGATATTGAAAAGAAGAAAAAGAATCCTATTTATTGTCGATCCATTTTTGATATGTGAATGAGACAAGGTACTCTATTTACTTCAGAGAAGGGGGTAAAAATTGTATGAACCTTGTGTTTTTTATTTTCGTTAGAATCAAGTTTGACGGGAATAATATTCTACGACCAACAACTCATTTATTTTCAAACCGATCGATTTATTATCTATGATTTGATTTACAAATCCTTTATATTGTAAGGAATCAATAGTCAAATGGTTTGGCAATTCCCCGCGGGGGGATGAAACAAGATAATTTTGAATCAGAGCTTTCGATCTTTCTTTATCCTTCGTAGTAATAATATCTCGGGGTTTGCAACGATAACTTGGTATATCTACTATACGACCATTAACTAAAATATGTCTATGGTTAACTAATTGTCTGGCTCCAGGAATGGTCGAAGCCATACCTAATCGAAAAAGGATGTTATCCAAACGCATCTCGAGTAGTTGTAGTAAAACCTGACCTGTTGACCCTTTGGCTTTTCCAGCAATATGCACATATTTAAGTAATTGTCGCTCTGCCAGACCATAATGAAAACGCAATTTCTGTTTCTCTTCTAAACGAATACGATATTGTGATCTTTTTCTCGAGCGCAATTGGGTTTGAAGATAACTTCCGGATCTGGGGCTTTTACTAGTTAGTCCCGGTAAAGACCCCAGACGGCGTATTTTTTTGAAACGAGGTCCTCGGTAACGAGACATATAAATAAAGGCTCCCTTTTTGATTCACTTTCATTTGAAAAAAAAAAATTATAATTATAATATTATATAAATCGAAAATTAAAATATAAAAAAATATTATAAAATATATAAAATAAATTCAGACTGAACTAAAGGATCAGCAAAACAAAACACAATCTACTGAAGTATTACAAAGCAGAATGAAATAAATTTTATCAATATTTTTATTTTTTGTATATATAATATAGTGAAGTTCAAGCGAAGGCTACCTTTTCAAATTTCTTCTGTAAAGATCTAGTTAACTTTTTTTATTCATAGCTATAGCTGCAAGTTACCATGACATAATAACTCGACATTTAGAGAAAGCGAGAGTAGATATTTTCAATCATGCAAAGAAAAAGAGCCGGCTATCGGAATCGAACCGATGACCATCGCATTACAAATGCGATGCTCTAACCTCTGAGCTAAGCGGGCGGATATAAGATCAATAGTGTATAGGAAACTTTCGTATCTTAGCTATTACCTGGTGATTCTTCTTTTTTTTTTTTTGCATTTATTGATTATTTAAATTTCTTCTCTATTTCTATTCTTATTTATTCTATTTATAGTTATTAGTTATAGATTTGAGATTCTATATTAAATAATAGAAAATCTAAAAAAATCGAATTTCGAATTAAATTCTTACTATTTTGAATATGATATGATTAATATGAAGATGAATATGAAATAAAGATGGATATGAAATCAATACAATAAATACAATCTTAAATTAAATCTTCACTTCAATAATATTAATATGATTATTTTATGATAATTAAAATCATATTATGAATAATTCATTTATTCTCATTCTAATGGTGTAACTAAAAAACTATACTATAAATCTAAATCTAAATTTCACATTAAAGAAACTATCTATATCCTAATAGATAAATAGTGAAAAACTAAATAGAATCATATTCTATTTATTTCTATCCGAATAATGTAAATCCATGACTAAAACTGATAGAAACTTGTATTCTATCATTATACACAAGAGGACGAATTGTTAAAAAAAAAAAATAAATAAATAAATATCGAGCGTTCTACTATTTTTAATTCCGCTATAAAAAAGAAGGGGGAGTCAAGGCATAGATATATGTGGGATATATCTATCTATATTGAATTGCGGATACATCAATGATAGAATAATTTCGGATTGAAACAAATAGGGTTCATCCAATAGAGATGAAATGATAGAATGGAAGACGGCCAAAAAAATAAAATAGCAGCATACACTTTTTCGATACAAGAATCCTTACCTAATGAATTCAACAGTTCCAAGATCAATGAAAGAGGTGTATGGAATTACAATTAGATCCTTGTATCATATCAAATATCAAAGCAAAGGGGGATATGGCGAAATTGGTAGACGCTACGGACTTGATTGGATTGAGCCTTGGTATGGAAACCTTGCTAAGTGGTAACTTCCAAATTCAGAGAAACCCTGGAACTAAAAATGGGCAATCCTGAGCCAAATCTTTATAAAAAATGGAAAATTAGAATAAAAAGGGATAGGTGCAGAGACTCAATGGAAGCTGTTCTAACGAATGAAATTGACTACGTTACGTTAGTAGCAAAAATCCTTCTATCAAATGATAGAAATGACAGTAAAGGATAAGCTTATATACCTAATACATACTGACATAGGAAAGATTAATCACAACCCTCTATTTCGATATTTAGATTCATTCTATATTAATTAGAATGATAGAGATCAAATAATCATTCTAAAGATAAAAAAATCTATGAAAAAAGGAAGAGTTATTCTGAATCCATTCCCATTTTCCAATTGAAGTTTAAATTGAAATAGAATTCGAATATTCATTGATCAAATGATTAATTCCAGAGTTTCATAGATCTTTTGAAAATTAATCGGACGAGAATAAAGAGAGAGTCCCATTTTACATGTCAATACCGACAACAATGAAATTTATAGTAAGAGGAAAATCCGTCGACTTTAAAAATCGTGAGGGTTCAAGTCCCTCTATCCCCAAGAAAAGCCCATTTTACCTCCTCTTATTTCTTTATCTTCTTTTTTTTCATCAATGGTTCAGTTCAACCAAAATTCAATATCTTTCTCATTTCATTCACTCTGTTCTTTCACAAACGGATCCGAATAGAAATCCTCGTTTCTTCTTCCAATCCAATTTCATTTGTATAGATTCAAGGAATCCCCGTTATTGAGTCATTCACAGTCCATATCATTATCCTTACATTTACAATACAAAGAAAGTCTTCTTTTTGTTTTGAAGATCTAAGAAATTGAGGAGCTAAGTACAATTTGTTAAGACTTTTTTAGTTCTTTTAATTGACATAGATACAAGTACTCCGCTAGGATGATGCACAGGAAATGGTCGGGATAGCTCAGTTGGTAGAGCAGAGGACTGAAAATCCTCGTGTCACCAGTTCAAATCTGGTTCCTGACACGTGAATAATGTATCGGATAAATATTAATACCTCATACAAATGAAATTCATTTATACGGATCGGGATACATATTCTTTACTTTCCTTTTCATTTTTATTTTTTTCCTCTCTGTTCATACTTTGATCTTATTTAAATTTAAAATAGGATGTTAAATTTTCGTATATATCTAAAATTTAATAAAAAAATTAGATAAAAAGATTCAGAGTGAAAGGATAAGAATAGAAAGGATGTTTTTCAGACACAGTACAAATCAACCCCAATTCCTTTCATTTTTAATTTCTGCATTTCGTCTCTTCCGTCTTTTTTTTTTTCATATTTTTTTTCTCACTCTTGCTCAATTTCCGGCGCCCCCCCTAAGTGATGTGCGCGATACAAAGTTCATGGTACAGAACTCTTTTAAGTCATCCTAGTTTTTCTGCTCATACAAAATGTATATGATATCTTTCCAATTGGGGAATATCAATGAGAACCTCTTTTTTTAGCCACCCTCATATGAATTAAAGTCCAGTTACTCTGTTTCATCTAGAAGGGAATGTAAAAATGTTCTTTGATTGAAATGAAATTTGGAGTCGTGTCGTATAAGTACTTATCATTCAAAGAGCATCTTGTATTTCATAGAAATTGGGAGTGGAGCAATATAGTCTTTACGTAAGGACCAGCCTATCCAATTTTCAGGCATCAAGATACGTTTAAGGCGAGGATGATTCTCATAAGAAATTCCCAACATATCATAAGATTCCCGTTCCTGAAAATCCGTACTTCTCCAAATCCAGAAAACGGACGGGGTTCGAGAATTACTCCTGGGGGCAAATACTTTTATGCATACCTCCTCTGGTTTATCTATACCATAACGTATTTTCGTAAGGTGATACACACTAGCTAAAAATCCGTCTGGTGCTACATCATAGGCACACTGGGAGCGTAAATAATTGTAACCATATACCATATACATATAAAATGACAGCAATTGAGTCCCAATCTTTGGTTTTTTTTGTAAAGTCTCTATTCTTCGGCAATCAAAGCCTAAAGATCTATGAACTAGCTTATGCTTGACTAGCCAATCATATAAACGAATTTGCATCTCCTTCATCTCTACCACATTTTTCTTTGTATCAATACTTCACATTGACAATGAAATTGTTAAAGACTGACCCGCTCTTTCTTATTCTGCACAAAGGAACCCTGCCTGATTAACTAATTCGTAAGAAGATACTGACCCTTTGGACTTTAAATCTTTTTAAAATTCAAATCTAAAAGGTATCTCTGAAGTAGATGGTAATTGATAGAGTAATCCTTGATTCTAATTTCCAGTATTAGTACTGTGTCGAAGGTAAACCTTGTGATTAGTAGTAAAACATCGATTCTCCTGTTGATACACAGTTCTATCTTCAACTTCAAAGATTTTTTGAGATATCTTCTTACGAAGTTTCGTTATAACATCTATAAAAGAATCTTCTTTATAGTAAAGAAAAAATTAGAAATAAATTCAATAAAATTAAAAATAATAATCATTAAGAATTCAATATCAATAGAATATGATAATATTATTACTATATTTTTATTAGTTTTATTAGTATAACTATAATAGTATAGTTATATTTAATATTTAATTTTAAATTTTATGGAATCATGAACGTTCGGCATAATATAGGATCCCTCTAATAGTCTAATATAAAGAATCACACATTATCGAGCAATTCGACAGACCAAATTCCCAAACCCGCTCAACTCTTAGAATATAGAAGGAGGAGCCTTGATGGATGTAGGGCTAATTAATTAGCCCTACATTATCTTTGAAACAAATTTAAAATTGAAAGAATCTAAGAATCTATTAGGTTTGTTGTTCAGCCAAAAACTGATTATCCACAAATACTCAAGATCAAGAAAAGAATAGGTCCTAGATCCATGCGACTTAGGATTGGATTTGCTTGGGTCAGGTTGAAGTCTTTAGACAGTATTCTTTCATGATTTTAATTTCATAAATTGACTGGGTTTGGGTATACCAAACCCCAAAAAAGTGTATAAATAACTCTTTGATCATGGGCAATAAAAGAGGAAAAAGTAATTCATTCATGAAAATGGATAAAGAAATATGGTTATTTGATCCGAGATTTGACAAATACCAATTGGGTCCGTTGAAATGAATTATTGTGTTTATTTTATTGTTCCTACTATTAAAATATAAAATAAAACTACTAAAATCTCTATACAAAACAAAAATGGAATGTATAATGTATTAGGGCTATACGGACTCGAACCGTAGACCTTCTCGGTAAAACAGAGAAAACTGATTATTATCGAAATGATTCGAACTGTTTCAAAGACCCAACATGCATTTTGTTGCATTGGGCTCTTTCATCAACTGATGTAAAGATCAGTTAGTCCACCATTTTTTTCTTTACAGGAAGATAAAAAGATAATGAGATGGTTCCATGTGCTCTGATTCATTATTTGTATCCTGATCTAGGAGCAATACCAAAGTGTTTCAAAGAAAAATGACCTTGATTTAGGTCTGCCTTCGGCCTAGATCAACCTAAGTGAAATGGAGCCTCTATCACTCCACTGCAAGAGTAAAATATGAGACTTCATACACCTCAAAGCTCATAGGACGACAAGAGGTTCTTTTGAGACCCTTATACTCATTATGCCTGGCATTGAATGGACTGGACATTTACCTTACAATGGCATGTTCTATTTGATTGATTTGGCAGTGGAATTCGCACCTGAATCGGATCGAACCAAATATTTGTCAGGCTATTTTTCTCTTGTTCTCTCGAACCTACGGAATAAGACATCGACTTCTCAAAAAGATCAATTATGGTCATTGCATAATGGGCTTCCTTGAAAAGCATTGGCGCACGTGTAAACGAGGTGCTCTACCTAACTGAGCTATAACCCTTATCATAAATCATAACTATTTTAACATAGAGGCAATTTCTTGTCAAGAAGGGTATCCCATATGCATATGATAACTCTCCGATCCATTTACTGGTAAAAGATTGATATTGCTTAGAAAGCATATTTTAACTAGAATCCATCGAAGTGATGAAGACCTTTTTGTGGTGATAAATAACCTACTTAACCCAGTGGTTAGAGTATTGCTTTCATACGGCGGGAGTCATTGGTTCAAATCCAATAGTAGGTAGAACTTATTAGATACCATGGAATCAGGTATCTAATAAGTTTTTCTACCCATCCTCTTTTTTTCGTTCTATCATAAGATTAATCAGATTAGACTTCATTGTGTTCAATTTGGTTCAATTTTTGGAATGAAAATGTAGTGTATAATAAGAAACTCCTTTAATTTTAATTATTTTTTTGATTCTTTTTATTTTTATTGAATGCATTGACTACTACTGGGAAATCACATTGACAGCCTCTACTCGTGTCCTAGCTCGTCTGAGAGCTAGATTTGACTCAATTGCTTGTCTCTTACCCTCAGCTCTACTCAAGTTATCTTCAGCTATTTCAAGAGTTTGTTGAGCTTCTTGTGCATCAATGTCAGTACTAAATTCTGCATCATTTCCTAAAATAGTTATCTCATTATTACTTATTCTAGCGAAACCACCCATAAGAGCCACTGTTAACCATTGGTCGTTTAGCCGTATTCTCAAAAGACCTATATCTACAGCCGTGGCAATGGGGGCATGGTTTGGTAATACTCCAATTTGTCCACTATTCGTAGATAAAATAATTTCTTTCACTTCGGAATCCCAAATAATTCGATTAGGAGTCAGTACACAAAGATTTAAGGTCATTTCTTCAATTTGCTCTCCTCTTCTAAGTTTTCTAAGTTAATAGCTTTCGCGGTAGCTTCATCGATGTTACCCACCAAATAAAAGGCCTGTTCGGGAAGACCATCTAATTTTCCGGAAAGGATGAGTTGAAATCCCCGAATTGTTTCTGCGAGACCAACATATTTCCCCGGAGAACCAGTAAAGACTTCTGCCACAAAGAAGGGTTGTGATAAGAAACGCTCAATCTTTCGTGCTCTTGCTACAGTTAAACGATCTTCTTCGGATAATTCGTCCAACCCAAGGATAGCTATAATGTCCTGAAGTTCCTTGTAACGTTGTGAAGTTTGCTTAACTCTTTGAGCAGTTTCATAATGTTCCTCGCCAACGATCCGAGGTTGTAACATGGTTGACGTTGAATCTAAGGGATCTACTGCTGGATAAATACCTTTGGCAGCTAATCCTCTTGATAATACGGTAGTAGCATCTAAATGTGCAAATGTCGTGGCAGGAGCAGGGTCGGTCAAATCATCCGCAGGTACATAAACTGCTTGGATCGATGTTATAGATCCTTCTTTGGTAGAAGTAATTCTTTCTTGCAAAGAACCCATTTCCGTACTAAGGGTAGGTTGATAACCCACTGCGGAAGGCATTCTACCTAATAAGGCAGATACTTCGGACCCTGCTTGAACGAAACGAAAGATATTATCGATGAATAGAAGTACGTCTTGCTCATTAACATCCCGGAAATATTCCGCCATGGTTAGGGCAGTCAAGCCAACTCTCATACGAGCTCCTGGCGGTTCATTCATTTGACCATAGACTAGAGCTACTTTGGATTTTCCAAGATTTTTTTCATTAATCACCCCGGATTCTTTCATTTCCATGTAGAGATCATTTCCTTCACGAGTACGCTCCCCTACTCCGCCAAATACGGATACGCCTCCATGAGCTTTGGCAATGTTGTTGATCAATTCCATGATGAGTACTGTTTTACCCACCCCAGCTCCCCCAAATAGTCCGATTTTTCCTCCACGGCGATAGGGGGCTAAAAGATCCACCACTTTAATCCCTGTTTCAAAGATTGATAATTTCGTATCTAACTGTATGAAGGCGGGTGCAGATCTATGAATAGGAGATGTTGTGCGAGTATCAACAGGACCGAAATTATCAACAGGTTCCCCAAGAACGTTGAAAATTCGTCCGAGAGTAGCTCCGCCGACTGGAACACTTAGAGGGGCTCCCGTGTTAATCACCTTCATTCCTCTCATCAGACCATCTGTAGCGCTCATAGCTACAGCTCTTACTCGATTATTTCCTAATAATTGTTGTACCTCACAAGTTACATTAATTTGCTGACCAGCCGTATCTCGAGCCTTAATTACCAAAGCATTATAAATATTAGGCATCTTCCCCGGTGGAAAAATGACATCCAGCACTGGGCCAATAATTTGAGCGATACGCCCTAGGTTTTGTTCTTCAAGTGTGGAAACCGCAGGATCAGAAGTCGTGGTATTGCTTCTCATAATCGTAAATCATAATAATAATATGTCGAATTTTTTTTATTTTAATACTGAATCAAAAATAAGTATCCGATAGCAAGTTGATCGGTTAATTCCATAATCCATAATGAAGTAAATGGAAGTTAGCATTCGATTGAGTTGGTACCACCCAATGGAATCCATTTTAATCCTTTACTCATTCAATAAGTAAATTTTCAATTCAACGAGCCAACCAATCCTTTTTTCACAAGTGGATGAATAAGAATCATGAGTCAGTGTATTTCATTTCCCTATCTTTTATAAATGACCGTCTAGATTATCTATTATCTATGAATATTAAATTTGAACCTGAATTTTTTTATTCATGATTTTTATCTCATTGACCATTGTTCTTTACTTTATTTTCTTATTTTCTTTTCCAAATTTATTGTATTTTTTTTTTGTTGTGCACCTATTATTTTTCTTTATATACTATTATATCTGTTCCCTTTGCTGGATGAATTATGCCTCTTTTCATATCTAGGATTTACATATACAACATACAGTATATTACTGTCAAGAGAGGTTCCTCATATTATTTATTTATTTTTCTTTCTATTTTAACTTTAGCTTTAGTATATGTATATTATACTATACTATAACTTATACTATAACTATATTAATATTATTCTATTTATTCTATTGTAATACTAAATACATACTAAATTATACTATTATACTAATTATTAATTATAAATTATATTAATTATAATATAATTATAATAATTAATTATAAATAATTAAATAATATTTAATATTTATTTATATATTATTGTATTGTATTGTATATTGTATATATATTATATTTTATTTTATTATATTTATATATATTATATATTTATATTATATATATATTATATTCATTATTCATATTCAAATGAGTATGAAGAAGAAGATCAATTCCATTATAAATTTTTAAAACGACGATTGGGTTGCGCCACATATATCAAAGAGTATAAAATAATGATGTATTTGGGTATTTGGTGAATCAAATACATGGTCCAATAACGAACCCTTTTCCAAATTAGTTTAGTTGAATATTTTTTGTTTGAATTTGAAAGATTTTTTTTTTTCAAAGGTTTCATTCACGCCTAATTCATATC